GATAAATCTCCTGCCCCACCAGATGTTTAAGTAACGGGAGTGCGGGAGATGTAACGGAGTGAAATCGACCTAGATGTTAAGGAGACCTCATAAAAGGGACTCGACCGCTAGGGAGAGGGAGTTTAAGTAACGGAGTGTACACGGAGTGCAGTTGATGGAAGACGTAACGTGAATACAACTGACCTATTAAAGGATGTTAAAGAGAGCTCTTACGAGGAGTGAAGTCTTCCTAGATGTTAAGTTGCGCTAGATGTTATAGGGATGAAATAGCTCGACCGAAGGGAGCCCTTGCGCCTACCCTCGACCATAGCCAAACCCAACCCCTACCCCACCAGAAGTTTAAGTAACGTGAATACAATTGACCTATATTAGATATTAAGGAACCTCTTATGAGAAGTGATAAAAGACGTAACGTAAATATAGTTGGTGGGAGACGTAACGTAAATGCAGTTGACCTATACTTGTTAAAGGGAGCTCTACGAGGAGTGATAAAAGACGTAACGTAAATTTAACCTATTAAAGGATATTAAGGAAGCTCTTATGAGAAGTGCGGGAGATGTAACGGAGTGAAATCGACCTAGATGTTAAGGAGACCGGGATGTTAGGAGACCTAGATGTTAAAGGATGTTAAAAAGACCTATTATAGAAAGTGAAGTCGTCTGGGATGTTAGGAGACCTAGATTTATCCGTTAAGTTGCCCCGGATGTTAAATAGACCTCAAGCTACGATCCTCGACCTCGTAAACTCGGTCGAGTGACTAAAGTCCCTACGCAGATAAATCTCCTACCCCAAGGGAGACGTAACGTAAGTGTGGGAGACGTAACGTGAGTGCAGTCGACCTAGATGTTAAGGAGACCTCTTAAAGGACTATCTCGACCTAGATGCTAAGGAGATCTATACTATGATGTTAAAGAGACCTCTTACGAGGCAGTGATAAAAGACGTAAATGCAGTTGATCTCTTAGATATTAAGGAACCTCTTATGAGAAGTGCGGGAGATGTAACGTTATACAATCGATGGGAGATGTAACGGAGTGTAATCGACCAGGATATTAAGGAACCTCTTACGAGGCTTTAATATCTTGTAACGGAGTGAAATCGACCTAGATGTTAAGGAGACCTAGATGTTAAGGAGACCGGGATGTTAGGAGACCTAGATGTTAAGTTGTCCTGGAAGTTAAAGAGAGCTCTTACGAGGAGTGAAGTCTTCCTAGATGTTAAGTTGCGCTGGATGTTATAGGGACTCGAGCGGCGATCCTCGACCTCGTAAACTCGGTCGAGTGACTAAAGTCCCTACGCAGATAAATCTCCTACCCCACCAGAAGTTTAAGTAACGTTATACAATCGACCTCTTAAAAGATGTTAAAGAGACCTCTTACGGGGAGTGAAGTCGACCTATTAAAAGATGTTAAAGAGACCTCTTACGAGGAGTGAAGTTGACCTAGATGTTAAAGAGACCTAGATGTTAGAGGAACCTGGATGTTAGGAGATGGGAGATGTAACGGAGTGAAATCGACCTCTTAAAGCATTAAAGTTTATGTTACCGAACCTACCAAACAACTCCTGCTACCGAAAGAGACGTAACGTGAGTGCGGGAGATGTAACGGAGTGAAATCGACCTAGATGTTAAGGAGACCTCTTAAAAGGTAGCGAACCCTAAGGGAGAGTCCCTTTATGAGGTCAACTGCACTCCGTTTTCACTCCGTTACGTCTCCCACCATCTCTCACCAGGGGATCGAGCAGATAAATCTCCATGGGGTTAAGTAACGGAGTCGACCTAGTTGATCGTCTGATTCCTTCATACTGGCTATTGGATCGGATGGGATTTTTCCTTTTTTATGGGCCACTACAATCTCACCTCTCTATCTATGTGATTACGGGGTTCTTTCAGACCCCTTGAATCCAAAGCCTTACTTCATAGAACATTCGGGGGCTAGAGGAAATAAATCCTTCTATTGAGAAACTTTTTTCTACGACCACCCATACTCGTTCAAAGCCCGATTCTGCAGCTAAAAGGAGGTCTTGGGTTCTTCCAGGAGCATAACTATCACCTAACTATCAAAATAAGGGAAAACGCCTATTTATCGACCATAGCATCTTACACTCCGGATGAAGATTTATCCGGTCCAGCGGAGACTTCAGTTACTAAAAAAAGATCTTGGGACCGCTTGTTCCTGTTACAAGAGCTTAGCTCTCCGATACAGAAATTGGAAGTCAAACCGACACAAGAACCGACAGCGGAAGAAAGACGATTAGCGGGAATCTATGATTCCAGGCCAGGAATGCTCTTGTGATGGGACCCTCCGGTCAGACGAACTCCGATCAATGCCTTCGGCATCCCCAGGAGACTACAGTCCAATCAGATTCCTACATCGAGCGTCCTACCGAAAAAAAAAAAGACTCTCGTAAAGCCCCCTAAATCAAATTAAGCAAAATGCAGGCGCTATAACAGCTAAATAATTTATGATTCATGCAAGCCACGTACTTCGCCAACCTCTGAGAGATCCAGCTAGCCCCAACCACTCTTCTTTGATCTTTCGAGAACTATACATACTCCTTATTTCTCTCTAATTTGCTTTGGTTTGAGACTGATTTTCTCTTTCGACCGGGTGATAAATCACAGTGCCGGGACGCTATACTTGGAAATTCTCCTACGGGGTTGTTTCAAAGATCTATTGATCGAGATCGTCCGGGTAAGGATCGTAGTCTGGTAGCTGGGACCGCCTCCTGGGTCGAGTCGACTGCATCTCCAATCACTCGCCAACTAGGTCGACTCAACAACTAGGTCGACTTTAAGAGGTCTCTTAAAAACAAAGGACTACCTCGCCTCGAGGCGAACGCTTACACATACGGTTCACCTGGTCTTCTAAGTAAAGTATTTCACCCTTATACTATACGTTGCTTCTGCCGATTAACGTCTTGACTCAAAGTCTTAAATATCATGAAGTTGGTTTGGAAAAGTTCATTCCCATATTGGAAACTTATTCTTCCGCATCCGCAAAGTAAGAAGCGGCTTCCCTCTTAAAGACTTCTAAATACTTCTGTTTTATTAAAAATTTAAATAGATAACTCAAATAAATTCAGAAATTCAATAGGGAGTAAGAGGGAGGGAACTCGAGCGGGCGAAGCGAGGAAGAAATATTGGAAACTAAAGAAATATTGCTTTCGAAATCAATAGAAGATATAGTACACGGCTAATGCAAAAATTGCATCAAAGAGGAGCGGCTCCCAACCCTTGCGCCTGGAAAGAGACGTAACGTGCTTTAATATCTTGTAACGGAGTGCGGGAGACGTAACGTGAATGCAGTTGACCTTCTTAAAACGGGACTCGAGCTGCGATCCTCGTAACATCTAGGTCTCCTTTAAGAGTTCTAGGTACTTTACAGCTACCAGACTACTTACTACCTGACGTTGATGATCGATACCCATTGGGAGTTCCCAATGAAATCTCCTTGATCCTCAAAGGTGAAACAATCAATCCCTTGAAGATGAGAAAATCTAGCAAACCGAGCACCGTGGACGATAGAGGAGCAAATTCAAAAAATTCAAACATGCCAAAATCGCGGAAGTTTTTATACCCACCTATCTCATCCATTTATTCCTTACTATACGATTACTTGATGCGGGTAGTAGAAGAGGTTAACATTGAATGAGCAAACTTTTCTTTTTTGTGATTTATCACCGGCTGGGAAGGAGAAAGAAAATGAAGGAGAAATGACATATATAGCGTAGAATCGTCTTTTGCTAGCTCTCTCTCGGAGAATGAGGGTAAAGAAAGCTTGGAAGGAGTGGGCCCTTTAGTAACTAATGGCTTTAAGACAGACATCATCTTTTTGACTTCGACCGATGGTTCATCTGAGCGGGAGTGACTCTCAAGCTTGGAAGGCCCAAACCGGATCGATCGTATCATGCCTGGGCAGAGGTCTAGATACAATACAACTTCCTCTTCTCGATACAAGGACTCCGCTGATACGCGATCTGAGGATCGCTGGTTAGAAAAGAAATTATTCTCAATCTCTTTGATCTTGAAGTATTGTGAAACTAGGTCGACAGAGGAATTTTAAGAGGTCTCCTAACATCCAGGTCTCCTAACATCCAGGTCTCCTAACATCCAGGTCTCCTTAACATCTAGGTCGATTTCACTCCTCGTAGGAGGTTCCTTAATATCCAGGGCAACTTAACATCTAGGAAGACTTCACTCCTCGTAAGAGCTCTCTTTAACTTCCTTTAATAGCTCAATTGTATTCACGTTACGTCTTCCATCGGTTGTATAACGTTACATCTCCCGCACTTCTCATAAGAGGTTCCTTAATATCCTTTAATAGGTTAAATTTACGTTACGTCTTTTATCACTGCCTCGTAAGAGGTTTCCTTAATCTCTACTAGGTCAACTGCATTTACGTTACGTCTTTTATCATTACGTTACTTAAACGTCCTACCCTACCAAACTCTTTTTACCGATAGGTAGTGAGCCTTTAGCTGCTACCTGAAAGGTAGCGAGGCTTTAGACAAAAACCGCTAGGTAGCGAACCCGAAAGGAGAGTCGGTCGAGTCCCTATAACATCCGAGGTCAACTGCACTCCGTGTACACTCCGTTCCGTCTCCCGCCTCGATCTCGTAAACTCGATCGAGTCACTAAACTACGCAGATAAATCAGTAGTTTGGTGGGGTAGGTCGATCGTTATTACGATCGAGCAGATAAATCTCCACATAACGTTACATCTCCCGCACTCCTCGTAAGAGGTTCCTTAATATCCTTTAATAGCTCGATTGTATAACGTTACATCTCCCGCACTTCTCATAAGGGGTTCCTTAATATCCTTTAATAAAGCTCCTCATTTACGTTACGTCTTTTACCTATCCGTTCCTGCCTCTCGCCCGAGAGCCCCTCACTTGCTTCCCGCGGGTCTCTATGAGCCTCGTACCTAAAGGGCTCGTTCGTATCTCTGCCTACAGCTGCACCATAACTTTAAGACTAACAGAACATGGAATCGGATCACCGCCGAGAGATCACATCTCATCCATCTTATTGAATGAGCAGGGGGGATTATACCCCCTCAAGGCTTCGCCACTGTAAAGTCATCAGCATCCATGGGCAAGAAAAGAGTGAAAATCACACCTAACATAGTATAGCCATACACGTGTAAGAGATGTTACGCAGGGGGAAGCTACCATTCTATCTACCTGTAGCTCGCAGCACATGGACAATGATTACGAGTCCTTCAATCAGCATAAGGGAATTCAGGGGTCAGAGAAAGACGGAGAGTGTGGTGAATAGGAGAAAAAAAGGGCAAGGTCTCATTTCAGAGTTCTACATTCTACTGCATATGGAAGATGCGAAAGCAAAGATTCAAACAAATTATGTTCCTCGAGCCCTTGCAAGATAATGCTGTCAACGGGGATGCGCTGGCATATGTTCTGAAAAAGAGATGCCGAGTCCTTGCATATAAAGAAAGGCGGGGTAGGCGGGCCAAAGGAGTAGAAAAAAGAAAAATAAGAGGAAAAGCGAAAAGAATCGTAAACCTAGCTAGCTGCTTAGCACCGTAACCATGGGTTGAGTTGCTCGCCCGTTACAATGGAATTTATTTCAAGGTAAATCAAAGCGTGACAGATCCTTCTTATGGTGACCCTGCGATTCCGAGATGTGATTTATTCAATCGGCTAAACCTCGATTCAAGTTCCATGCTTACTGGGAAAAGAAATGAGAAAGCAGGACAACAGGGAGGAGTTCAACGATCTCGCAGCAGGTAGAATTGAGGCAAGGTCCGCTCACGCAAGAGCGTGAGACCCATGGGGCCTGCTGATACCTATCCCACCCCCTTTTCCTCCTCTTTCATGTGCCTTTGGCTCGGTATAAAAAGGAATCCATCACCCTGTTCCGGACTTGACGAAGGTCTTACAAAGTAGTCTCTCAAAAATGAATGCGTCAGCCCGGGCCCGCATCAATTAGTCTTTGGCCGCGTAAGTTTTCAGAGTAGCCCGGAGTCCATTCAGGAGATTGTCTTGCTCAGGTAAAGGAACTAACTCTCTTGGTTCGGCTCAGTCTAGTTCACTTGGTCAGAGATCATTATTAGGGTAGCGAGGACCTGGCAAAGACCCTACTGAACTTCCCACATTTGAGAGATTTAATGGGCTAACTATCACCCAGCTTACCCAGGATTATGAGCTCGTGTGCAAGCAACAGAAAGTCCAGTATAGCCCTTCCAAAGGGTAGGGGAGCCTTTAGCTTTAACTCCACTTCAACCGTACCGGATCCGGCCACTGCTTCTGAACTCATAGGTGAGACCTCTGTACATCCAGCTGAGACTGAATCCATCTGAGCTTTACCTCTTTTAGCCTTAGCCGTGATTAAGGATAAACGTCGGCGTCGTAAAAGAGGGGCTTCGCTCCTAACCGCACGATCAAATCGTTCAACCACATTTGATAGACGAACTATAGGACACCCAAGGCCCAGATTAAACAAAGACACCAACTCATGGGCAACAATTGCTTCGACTGAATAATAGCATCACCTCAAAGAGCGAGTTTACCTCCTTAGTTTCCTAACATCCTGATCTCCTAAACATCTAGGTTCCTATAACATCTAGGTCTCTTTAACATCCGGGGCAACTTAACGGATAAATCTAGGTCTCCTAACATCCCGGACGACTTCACTTTCTATAATAGGTCTTTTTAACATCCTTTAACATCTAGGTCTCCTAACATCCCGGTCTCCTTAACATCTAGGTCGATTTCACTCCGTTACATCTCCCGCACTTCTCATAAGAGCTTCCTTAATAAATATCCTTTAATAGGTTAAATTTACGTTACGTCTTTTATCATTACATTACTTAAACTTCTGGTGGGGGAGGCCCCTAGCGGTCGAGTCCCGTCAGGTCCTCGATCGTTATTACGATCGAGCAGATAAATCTCCACATAACGTTACGTCTCCCGCACTCCGTTACATTTCCAGCACTCACGTTACGTCTCTTTTCTTTCCCCAAGGAGATTTATCTACTCGATCTCCTAGATCGAGGACCTTGACGGGACTCGACCGAGGAGATTTATCTACTCGATCGTAAGATCGAGGACCTGACGGGACTCGACTGACAAGGAAAAGAAACGTAACGTAAGTGCGGGAGATGTAACGGAGTGAAATCGACCTAGATGTTAAGGAGACCCGGATGTTACTGAACCACCAGACTATTGTTTAAGTAACGTTGTGTGGAGATTTATCTGCTCGATCGTAACTACGATCGAGCAGATAAATCTCCACGATTGCATTCACGTTACATCTCCCGCACTCACGTTACGTCTCTTTCCATCTCCCACACTAACGTTACGTCTCTCACTTACGATCGAGCAGATAAATCTCTACACCCAGTTACTTAAACGGCGCAAGGGCTTCGCTTACGCTCGAAATCACCTACCCTTATCCTTTACTTTTAGTAAATTCCCTTATTTAATTTCTCTCTTGTCTATGTTCCAACTTTACTTTTTCATGATTTCTGCTTCCAACTTCACTTTTATTTGTCATGAGGTTTTCATAATTTGATTTCTGCTTCCAACTCAACTTTAATTTCTGCGTAAGCAATTTGGTTTATCTGTGTTACTGACTCTCACTCTACCAACTTCATTAACTAAACCTATAAAGGACCCACCTGTTGACTTTCGACGTAACGTAACTCGTATATAGAAAAAAACAAACATCGTGACTTCCACTAAGCAATCGCTCAGTAGTACTTTATTGAAAAATTCTTCTAAAATAGGATTTCTGCTTCATGAAGCTCTACCTCTAACCAGATGCCAATCCAAACAAGGTGGCTCGCTCCAGCTGCCTTTTTCTACTACGGAAACCTCCCTTTGCTTTGATCGCCCTTAGGGCAAAACCCTACATGGGGCACTGCGGACTGGCATTAAAGGTCCCTTAATCGACCGATGGTTGAGTTGATACGAGTAGTGGGGGCACGACCAACGTCGACTCACTCGAAGGAGATTTATCTGCTCGATCGTAAGATCGAGGTGGGAGACGGAACGGAGTGTACACGGAGTGCAGTTGACCCCGGATGTTATAGGGACTCGACTGACGCCAGACCCAACCCCTGCCCCACCAGACTACTTTAAGTAACGTGAGTGTGGAGATTTATCTGCGTAGTTAGTCACTCGACCGAGTTTACGAGGTCGAGGCGGGAGACGGAACGGAGTGTACACGGAGTGCAGTTGATGGAAGACGCAACGTGAATAAATTGATGGAGATTTATCTGCTCGATCTCCTAGATCGAGGACCTGATGGGACTCGAGCTGCGATCCTCGTAACATCCAGGTCTCCTTAACATCTAGGTCTCCTAACATCCAGGTCGACTTAACATCTAGGTCGATTTCACTCCGTTACATCTCCCGCACTTCTCATAAGAGGTTCCTTAATATCCTTAAAGAGGTCTCATTAACATCTAGGTCGACTCTACTCCCGTTACGTCTCCCACATAACGTTACGTCTCCCGCACTCCGTTGCATCTCCCGCACTCACGTTACGTCTCTTTCCTATCGGTCGAGTAGATAAATCTCCTACCCCACCAGATGTTTAAGTAACGTGAATACAATTGAGCTATTAAAGGAAGTTAAAGAGAGCTCTTACGAGGAGTGAAGTCTTCCTAGATGTTAAGTTGTCCTGAAAGTTAAAGAGAGCTCTTACGAGGAGTGATAAAAGACGTAACGTAAATTTAACCTATTAAAGGAGATTAAGGAACCTCTTATGAGAAGTGCGGGAGATATAACGTTATACAACCGATGGAAGACGTAACGTGAATACAATTGAGCTATTAAAGGAAGTTAAAGAGAGCTCTTACGAGGAGTGATAAAAGACGTAACGTAAATACAGTTATTAAAGGAGATTAAGGAACCTCTTATGAGAAGTGCGGGAGATGTAACGTTATACAACCGATGGAAGACGTAACGTGAATACAATTGAGCTATTAAAGGAAGTTAAAGAGAGCTCTTACGAGGAGTGAAGTCTTCCTAGATGTTAAGTTGCCCTGGATATTAAGGAACCTCCTACGAGGAGTGCGGGAGACGTAACGTTATGTGGCCCTTTAGGGACTCGACCGTTGCCAAACCCAACCCCTGCCCCACCAGACTACTTTAAGTAACGTAAATGCAGTTGAGCTATACTAGTTAAATAGAGCTCTTACGAGGAGTGATAAAAGACGTAACGTAAATTTAACCTATTAAAGGATATTAAGGAACATATTATAGAAAGTGCGGGAGATGTAACGTTATACAATCGATGGGAGATGTAACGGAGTGTAATCGACCAGGATATTAAGGAACCTCTTACGAGGAGTGAAATCGACCTAGATGTTAAGGAGACCGGGATGTTAGGAGATGGGAGATGTAACGGAGTGCAATCGACCTCTTAAAAGATGTTAATGAGACCTATTAAAGGATATTAAGGAACCTCTTATGAGGCAGTGATAAAAGACGTAACGTAAATTTAACCTATTAAAGGAGATTAAGGAACCTCTTATGAGGCAGTGATAAAAGACGTAACGTAAATTTAACCTATTAAAGGAGATTAAGGAACCTATTATAGAAAGTGCGGGAGATGTAACGTTATACAACCGATGGAAGACGTAACGTGAATACAATTGAGCTATTAAAGGAAGTTAAAGAGAGCTCTTACGAGGAGTGAAGTCTTCCTAGATGTTAAGTTGCCCTGGATATTAAGGAACCTCTTATGAGAAGTGCGGGAGATGTAACGGAGTGAAATCGACCTAGATGTTAAGGAGACCTCTTAAAGGATGTTAGGAGATGGAGATTTATCTGCTCGATCTCCTAGATCGAGGACCTGATGGGACTCGACCATACGGGAGCCCTTGCGCCCGTGTAATCGACCTCTTAAAAGATGTTAAGTTGCGCAGGATGTTATAGGGACTCGACCGTACTCCTTCGGGTTCGCTACCTAGCGGTTTTTGTCTATCGCTACCTTTCAGGTAGCAGCTAAAGGAGATTTATCTACGTAGTTAGTCACTCGACCGAGTTTACGAGGTCGAGGATCGCGACCGAAAGGTAAAAATAGTTTGGTAGGGTAGGACGTTTAAGTAACGTAAATGCAGTTGACCTAGTAGATATTAAGGAGACCTCTTACGAGAAGTGCAGTTGACCTAGATGTTAAGGAGACCTCTTAAAGGACTACTGTTTAAGTAACGTAATGAAGTCGACCTCTTAAAGAGACCTAGATGTTAAGGCACGTTACTTAAAGGCTCTCACTATGAGATCGAGTAGATAAATCTCCTTAACAACTGGGTCGACTGCACAAGGTTCCGTCTCTTTCCCCACCGGACTTTTTTAAGTAACGTCGTGTAGTCGACCTCTTAAAGGACTACTTCGACCTCTTAAGGAGACCTCGTTGTTGAGTGCAGTCGACCTAGTTGTGAAGTCGACCCAGTTGGAGGTTGCTTCCAGAGGATTAAGACCTTCTTGTCTCCTATGAGTTCTTACCCCTTAGTTCTTAGTTTGGAAGAATACTCAACATAAACTTCATCCTCTCGATGAAGAAACTACAAGAAGCGCTTACTTCAGCTCAGGAATAGGAAAGAGAGGGTAATCCGGTCGTATTCGGATTATACGTAAAGTTGCTTCTTTCAGAGCGAGACCTCATCAGACCAACGACTGAGAACTCAATCCCGAGACATGCGGCGAAGCTCCGGAATGCTATGATGCTGGATCGATAGGCACAACTTTTTCTATGTAAATATGTGAAGCGGGCAGTTGCTGAGGAGAACAGTGGATGCTCGGGCGGATAATGTATTCTATTTCCTTCCTAGGATGAGGTAGATTTGAATCAAGAGGTGGAGTCGGAAGACTCCAGAACGCTGAGTCTTGAGGTATGGGTAAGTCGGTGTGGTACGAGAATTTTGGATTCACATGTTCCGGAGGAATATTTGGGAGTTGGGGATTGAGTTCAACCGCGGGTGAGGAACGACCCATATTCTCCTCCTTTGAAGTCTACTCCAGGTGTGGTCGATGCGGATGCCCTTACTTCTGCGCTACTCCTCTTCGGCGACTAGGATGAGGGATGCCTAGACGTGGAAATTTCCAATGGAAGAATAGTTTTGGTTCCATATGCTTTTTCTTGTTCCAGTGGGGATTTCGCCTTAAAGAAATTTATTGGGTTGATTCGACAATTGGGTTGAGCTGATAGGGGACGAGATGCTTAAGATTCCATCACATCGGTGGGCGGACCCGAGACTACTTACTCAAACACACTCCTGCTCCAGATGGAGGAGGAATTAATCTGGTTATGAGCGGGTTCGCAAGAGGGGAGACAGAGATCTAATGAATCTGGAGTTGGAAGATCAAGGTACAGCGCTCTTAATAGTTGCTCGCTATTGGCTTCTATGTGTCAGATCGACTAGTCAAATATATGGTTCTTTGGCTACGCCAGCACCCTACTAGTTTTCCATGTTCATTCTGATCATATATATATATATATTATCTGAATCAAGCTAACCTTCCTAGAATTTTAATAAAAAAGTCAGGTAGGAAGGACTTTTAAGTGGTGGGTTGCGTCGGGTGAAGCGAGGTAGTAGAAGCGGATCGATAAGATCGATGAATCCTTACATACTATACTAATACAGACATCTTCATTGGTATTCTCTTCCTGGGGAGTTCAGTCGGTTTACTCTCATCTCAAGCAGCTCAGAGCCTCAGCGGGAGTAGGCAGAAGAGGTTTATAGGATTAGGCTCTTTTTTATGCTGCGAAATTCAAGTATTTGGTGGGCAGAAAGGTTTCCTACGACGGTAAGGGCTAGAGGTTAAGCGCTTGATAGAAGATCAAATTCAAACCAAAACCCAATCCATGTCAAATTAACACATATTCCAGGAGAGCAGAAAAAAAGCTTTCGGTTTACTAAAACCAAGAATTTTTAATTCTTCCGAGAACTCTTAGATCCTTGGGCGAAGAAAGAATTCTCGCGAAAGGTTCACGGTTCCTGGACTGCGCCGGGGGTTCCCCTTCATCAAAATCTCTTTCTCAAAGAATCCTGACTCTTCACCCACATCTTTAAGCAGGAAGCCCAAGCTTCTTCGAGTACAGTCCGAGATCCCCTCAGAACTTAAATCAGAATGGTATCGAGAATGGGACATGAAAGAAATTCCATATTACCTTAATCACTCTAGGTTGGAGAAGGTTCAACTCACGTTGCTTTCTAGTTCGTGCTCTTGGAAGAATATATGAGATGGAAGTCGTGGCATGGGCGTGGAAGTAGAACCGTAGAGAACGGGCTATGTAAGCTCTCGGAGGGTCTGTCTGTTACAGCAAGTTCTTTCTGGGATAATAAGAAGAAGTCGATCAGGAGTCCGTAGCTTCTAGTCGCGGAGGATCACATCTTTTGTCCTTGAAGTCAGATTCTCGGCCGGGGAGATGCTAGAGTATAGGAAAGAGAAATAGGGCGTATCTGACGGTCCAACTGGAGGAGATTTCTCTTGGTCGGATGACGGAGCTCAGTCCGGTCCACCCATAGGGGATCGACCCCATTACGACCCGAGATCGATTGACCGCTATTCCTGGAATAGCTCCATACCTGTAGACTTCAGAATCAAGATATTAATCCTCCACCCTACCGGAGGTTACTACACATCTCGCATTGGAGTCGAGGATCCATGGAAGTTTTCAATAGAAAATCATATAACTTGAGGGAACTTCGGATAAAAGAAAGAGAAATGCCTCAATTCTATATGTGAGCCTTGAATTCTCCGATAAGGGGTTTTTGTTGCGGATGCCATTACATGGTCTCCTTTTATCAGGAAAGCCTCGACACTCGTGAGAATTCCTAACATTATTGGAGTGGGAATTGAAAATTGTTCCATATGCATGCAGATGACTTCTGAATCTCTTACGCATTTTGGTTGAGATTGATCCAACCTAGACTAAATGAGATTGCAGATCCTAAGCGTACTACACAAACTATTGAGTATGCCGCCCTCTTTCGTCTCCAATCTAACCCGAGTAGATAAATCTCCTTAACAGCCAGGTCTCCTTAACATCTAGGTCGACTGCACTCCTCGTAAGAGGTTTCTTTAACTTTAATAGGTCGATTGCATAACGTTACTTAAACCCCCTCTCCTTGTCAGTCGAGTCACTTCCATTCCTCTCCCTAGTCAGTCGAGTCGCTTCGCACCTCGATCGAATTAATGAGATCGAGTAGATAAATCTCCTACGCAGATAAATCTCCTCGTGCTTACGCACGAGCAGATAAATCTCCACACTCACGTTACTAAAGGTAATTTGGTGGGAAAGAGACGTAACGGGAGTGCGGGAGACGTAACGTGAGTGTGGAGATTTATCTGCTCGTGCGTAAGCACTCCCTTAACATCCAGGTCGACTTCACTCACGTTACTTAAAGTAGTTTGGTGGGGCAGGGGTTGGGTTTGGCATCGGTCGAGTCGCTCTGTAGATAAATCTCCACCCAACCTTGTAACTAGACTTCGTACCTTATTTTATTTCTTCCCTTTAAACTTATTTGAATTTCCAACAAGTGATGAAGCCGCATCCATTATGATTAATTGAAGAACTGTGGTTAGAACTACTAAAACCTCATAAACTCTGGTCGACGCCTTTTCTTTTAACGAGACGACTCCCTTCTACTTAGGAAGCGGCGAAGCAGAGAAATAAGATGAAGTTGAAGTTGTTGAACAAAGGAAAGAAGATTTCGGTTAGTTAAGGGTGAATACGAAAAAGAAGTCCTCCAGCTGCCCTTTTAGACTACGGAAACTTCTCTTTAGCCTGGCTGGAGGTCATAACCTACGTAAGTCACCGCGGACTGGCTATAAAGGGCCCTTCATCGGCGTTTTAGCGGCTTTGCGCGGGTCTCCTTTAAGCTTTAAGAGGTCGAGATAGTCTGGTGGAGATTTATCTGCGCAGGAGATTTATCTACTCGACCAAGCCAAACCCAACCATTTATCCGCTCTCCTTTAGGGTTCGCTACCTTTTTAAGAGGTCGACTTCACTTACGTTACGTCTCTTTCGGTAGCAGGAGTAGTTTGGTAGGGCGGATAACATCCAGGTCGACTTCACTCACGTTACGTCTCTTTCCCACCAAATTATCTTAAGTAACGTGAGTGTGGAGATTTATCTGCTCGACCCCAATGGGGTCGAGGTTCTTTATCTGCTCGTGCTTTAGCACGAGGTGCGAAGCGACTCGACTGACTAGGGCCTACCCCACCAAGGGCGTGACTCTCCTTCAAGGTTCGCTACCTGACGGTAGCAGGATAAATCCCCTACCCCACCACCGAAGTAACTCGACCGATAGGGAGAGGGAGTGACTGTAACGTAATGAAGTCGACCTAGATGTTAAGGAGACCTGGCTGTTACGAGGTGATTTATCCGCTCGTGCGACAGCACGAGGTGATTTATCTACTCGATCGTAAGATCGAGGGGATTTATCTACTCGATCGTAAGATCGAGGGGATTTATCTACTCGTGCGACAGCACGAGGGGCTTTAGGGATGAAATAGCTCGACCGTACGGGAGCCCTTGCGCCTACCCCTCACCTTCGGGTTCGCTACCTTTTTAAGAGGTCGACTTCACTCACGTTACGTCTCTTTCGGTAGCAGGAGTAGTTTGGTAGGGCGGATAACATCCAGGTCTCCTAAACATCTAGGTCGAGATAGTCTGGTGGGGTAGGCCGTAAGAGATCTCTTTCACTTCCTTTAAGAGGTCAATTACATAACGTTACATCTCCCGCACTCACGTTACGTCTCTTTCCCACCAAACTACGACGGGACTCTCCTTCAAGGTTCGCTACCTTTTTAAGAGGTCTCCTTAACATCTAGGTCGATTTCACTCCGTTACATCTCCCGCACTCACGTTACGTCTCTTTCGGTAGCAGGAGTAGTTTGGTAGGTTAGGTAACATCCAGGTCGACTTCACTAACGTTACGTTGAATCTAGGCCCAAGGGGCGGTCGAGTCACGCCCTTGGTGGGGTAGGCCCTAGTCAGTCGAGTCGCTTCGCACCTCGTGCTAAAGCACGAGCAGATAAAGAACCTCGACCCCATTGGGGTCGAGCAGATAAATCTCCACCAAACTACTTCAACGCAACGTTCCTACCCCACCAGACTATCTCGACCTAGATGTTAAAGAACGTTACTTAAAGGCTCTTTCCCCACCAGACTACTTTAAGTAACGTAATGGTAAGAGACGTAACGTTAGTGGTAAGAGACGTAACGTAAGTGCAGTCGACCTCTTAGGAGACCAGATGTTAGGAGACCTAGATGTTAAAGAGACCTCTTAAAGAACTATCGAAGAGCGCAAGCGAAGCCCTTTCGCCGGAAGATCGATTCGAATTTCTGTTTTCTGGATTTCTGCATCGCATTGTTCCTTCTGAGCAACTTCCCTTTTTTCTTCTCCGGCTTTGTTCACCTTTTGCTTTCTTTTCTTTGATCAGCCGATGGCTTCGACCCGCCTTCGCTTTCCTTTTTCTTTGGCCTTGGACCTGAACCTTCTTTCTCTTCGCTTCTGCTTTCAATCAAGTCCTGCTGAAAGCTTTCTTCGTTTCTTGCCGCTTCATCCCCAAGAGTAGATCTACCCTAACCAAGGTAAAAGGACGACTTCGAGGTAACGGCCGAATACAAAACTTATATAGAAAGGGAACCTTAAACCTATGTTGGAAACCAGTGAACATGCGAATTGGCTCAGCCATAACCAACCATTTATCCACAAAGATCGCGTTAATACTCAGTAAGTTGATTTCCTTTTTTCAAAGACAAAGAGCAAGTCCAAATGGAATAAGAGAACCAAGGGCATCTCCACCGATCGTGGATCAAAGAAAAGTAAAGAGAAGGGAAATGGTCTACCCCAATTGAAATTGGATCGACTGAAAGGAGAGGAGAGAGAAGGGAACCGGGATTTCTCATGCTACCCCCGTTGTGAGGATTTCTTAAGCGACTTCTCCCGATGATTCTTACTTAGTTCGACGCAGAATGCTCTCGAGGAGGAGCGGAGTGAAAGGCATGAAGGAGATGAGGCTGCTCTCCCTTAGGGGGCGATCCCACCATACTATTCGAAGCTTTAAGGTTCGCGTGGCGGGGTAGGCCCGTGGGGTCGACTTCACTCACGTTACGTCTCTTTCGGTAGCAGGAGTAGTTTGGTAGGGTAGGTAACAGTCGAGATAGTCTGGTGGGAAAGAGACGTAACGTAAGTGCGGGAGATGTAACGTTATGCAATAGACCTATTAAAGGATGTTAAAGAGACCTCTTACGAGGAGTGAAGTCGACCTAGATGTTTAGGAGACCTGGATGTTATCCGCCCTACCAAACTATTTGGCCTCCCACGGGCCTACCCCGCCACGCGAGGCTTTAGACAAACCTGCCAGGGAGCGAAACAGGGACGTCTCTTTCCAAAGGTCGAGTAGATAAATCTCCTCGGTCGAGCTGCTTCGTATCTCCGTCCCTTACTCTTCGACGGCTATCGGCCTCGCGGTAACATGACTTGGACCAAAGGCTGAATGTCTTTTCTCTCAAAAAACGGAACTTATTCCGGGATGCGGATATTCTTCGTCCATACCCAACCATTAGAGTCTTGACGACCACTCAAGCGATCCCACCAAGACCAGCCAGCAGGGTAGACCTTGGAGGAAGCCCGAAACGTATAAAGATCGTTCCTTCTATTCCTAATTTGAGATTCCGAAAACCAATGATCTCTGAGGGCCATGATATCCCCTGCGTCTCGCCCCGGCATCTTACATAATAGCGGTAGTAGTTTCCATTCTCCTCTTCTCTTTTGTTGGTTTCCGCCGAGCGATAGTGTACCGTAACTCTCTGGATGGACTTCGAACTTATATTCTTCCTCTTCTCAAGACCGAAGAAATTAGAATTTCTTATGATTCTAGGGGTACCTCCCGGCGGTTCCTGCCGGCCTTTTCCATTAAGGATACTTGAGCGATATGAACTGCGCGCAGGCTCACCCCACTCCTTCTTCCTCAGGGAGAACGTACGCCTGGAATATGAGTTCCGTCGGCTCGATCCATGGGCTTAGATGACCTCGTAAGAGGTCTCCTTTAAGAGGTCGACTTCACTCCTCGTAAGAGGTCTCTTTCACTTTAATAGGTCTATTGCATAACGTTACATCTCCCGCACTCCCGTTCCGTCTCTTTCCATCTCCTATGGTCGAGTTAGTTGGGGTTGATCACTGCATATAGAAAGAGCACTTAATTGCCATATATATAGTTGATCACGTAATTGCATATAGAAGGAGATATGCTCTCTTTCCCTCTCTTTTGGTATACTGCTCCTTTGAGCAAGAATTATGGTCCTTCGTAATGTTCCATTTATATCCTTTCTTAGTTCGTCTTTTAGTTGCATTCCTTGCCATATTTGTTTCTTTTTCATTCCGCCCTTTTTTGTGGTCCGCAGGAATTCCCGATTTTTCAGTCATATGGAATTTTTTTTTTTTTATTCTTCTCTTGTGCTCAGTTTGCCTTTTTACCCGAAATAAAGGAAGTCTTAGTCGTAGATATGGAGAAAAACTTGTGTCTATTTTGTATATCTCTTTTCTCTTCTAAATTTCTCTTTTTTCCTTGATTTTACGCAGCTATTTGCCGTCTTCTATCTTTTCCTTCATTCCCTTCTTCTTCGTCTTAGGTGTTCTAGAGGCTCCGATCCCACTTCCCCCATCCCCGGCAAGCAGCGACTCCTTGTCGTATCATTCCACGGAGGTTCACTCAAGGCCTAGCGCGGGTTCGAATGAAATCTCTGGGGAATATTCCGCCAGTATCCATGAGGAAGCACAAAACAATGGCGAAGAGGCACCCGTGGTACATGGAGTTCCGATGAGTCCTCTCGAGCACTTTCGCTTGGTTCATCAGGAAACAGAGGAGGAACTTTTTGCTAAGATTCGATCGGTGGAAGGGCGCCTAATTCCAGGATTATTGCCACAGGGGCAGGAAGGCGAATATGCTGCTCTAGTACGTGGATTTCTTGAGGACAGTTTCTCCATTAGGACTTATACAAACACTTTGCAAAGAGAAATTTTTGAAGTAGATATTTATGGCTTAAAGGCCTATTTGGTGGAGCGTATGAAATTTTTATTACTCCATGAGCCAGACGCTAGGCTCATAGAAATCATAAATGAGTCTCCCTTCGGGGAGAAGGCGATTCACCGAGAATCGCTTGAATTTATCGACTACTTTATAAGTCGTTTACAAATGGACGATCCACGCTCACTTTTTGAGAGAAACGTATTGAAAGCGACGATGAGATACTGGCTCTCTGATCTTCAAGAGAGAGGGCATCACTCAGATTTTTATCACGACTTTCTACGCCATTTCCGCGGCCTTTGATTTAATCTGAGCTTGACCCATTTATAATTGAATAAAAGGATAGGAGAAAGTCAAGCATATCTCCGGTCGGGGTGAGATGCCTCTCGTGCCGTATGAAATGAGGCTACCCGATTAAAACTGAGGTCCTCCAGCGAGATGAATGAATCGAAGGAAGAGCATTGGAAGAGAGAGGTCGTGCAGCCATACCCAACCACCCATGGGTTTCGGGGATTTAATTTGGTGGTTATGATTATCCGCTTGTGGCGGCGGTGGTGGCGTGGGCGCAAGTGATTTTCCTCTATATCGTGTCGGGCCCTTTTTTTGGTATGCTTCCTCCATTCATGTCTTTCTTGTTCCACTATATCAAATGATTCTAAGATGTCTTTTTTACAACCATCTTCTTTTATGTCCAAGAGCAGAAGCTACGCGCAACTTCTAATTTTTTCTTGGTTGTTCTTAACTGCGATGGCTCTTCATTTAAGTCTTTGGGTAGCACCACTAGATCTTCAACAAGGTGGAAATTCTCGTATTCTCTATGTACATGTTCCTGTGGCTCGGATGAGTATTCTTGTTTATCTCATGACGGCTATAAACACTTTCTTCTTCCTCTTAACTAAACATCCTCTTTTTCTTCGCTCTTCCGGAACCGGTACAGAAATGGGTGCTTTTTCTACGTTGTTGACCTTAGTTACTGGGGCGTTTCGGGGAAGACCTATGTGGGGCACCTTTTGGGTTTGGGATGCTCGTTTAACTTCTGTATTCATCTCGTTCCTTATATATATAGGTGCACTGTGCTTTCAAAAGCTTTCTGTCGAACCGGCTCCTATTTCAATCTGTGTTGGATCGATCGATATACCAATAATCAAGTTTTCAGTCAACTGGTGGAATACTTTGCATCAACCTGGGAGCATTAGCCGATCTGGTACATCAATACATGTTCCTATGCTCATTCCAATCTTGTCTAACTTTGCTAACTTCCTCTTATCAACCCTTATCTTCTTTGTTCTGGAAACACGTCTTCCTATTCCATCTTTTCTCGAATCTCCTTTAAAGGAAGAAATAGAAGCTAGAGAAAAACCTAGTCCACTCGCTTAGTCTCTTTGCATCCATATGGTAACTTAGTAGGTTCAATTCCTACTGGATGCACGATGCAGAATGAGAAGCCCCACCAGCTCGACCGAGGAGATTTATCTACTCGACCAAAGGAAAGGCCTACCCCGCCAAACTACTGAGACGTAACGTGCTTTAATATCTTGTAACGGAGTGTGGACTCCGTGACTCGATCGTAAGATCGAGGAAAGAGACGTAACGGAGTGTAGTCGACCTCTTAAAGAAGACCTAGATGTTACGAGGATCGCCGCTCTTCGAGAGTTTGGTGGGGCAGGGGTTGGGTCTGGCATCGGTCGAGTTGCTTCGCACCTTTTTAAGAGGTCCCCTTTAAGAGGTCTCCTTTAAGAGGTCTCCTTAAGAGGTCGAGATAGTCTTTTAAGAGGTCTCCTTAACATCCTTAAAGAGGTCTCCTAACATCCAGGTTCCTCTAACATCTAGGTCTCTTTAACATCTAGGTCAACTACACTCCTCGTAAGAGGTTTCCTTAATATCCTTAAAAACTAGGTCAACTTAACATCTGGGTCGATTTCACGGGCGCAAGGGAGTGGTGGGAAAGAGACGTAACGTGAGTGATAAAAGACGTAACGTAAATGAAGTTGACCTCGTAGATATTAAGGAACCTCTTATGAGAAGTGCGGGAGATGTAACGTTATGTGGGAGACGTAATGTAATGATAAAAGACGTAACGTAAATGCTGTTGATCCATTAGATATTAAGGAACCTCTTACGAGGAGTGCGGGAGATGTAACGTTATGTGGGAGACGTAATGTAATGATAAAAGACGTAACGTAAATGCTGTTGATCCATTAGATATTAAGGAACCTCTTATGAGAAGTGCGGGAGATGTAACGTTATACAATCGATCAAAGGATATTAAGGAACCTCTTACGAGGAGTGCGGGAGACGTAACGTTATGTGGCCCTTTAGGGACTCGACCGTTAGGGAGAGGGAGTTTAAGTAACGTAAATGCAGTTGAGCTATACTAGTTAAATAGAGCTCTTACGAGGCTTTACATCTTGTAACGGAGTGAAATCGACCTAGATGTTAAGGAGACCTAGATGTTAATGAGACCTCTTTAAGGATATTAAGGAACCTCTTATGAGGAGTGCGGGAGATGCAACGGAGTGTAATCGACCTAGATGTTAGAGGAACCTGGATGTTAGGAGACCTCTTAAACGATGTTAAGGAGACCGGGATGTTAGGAGACCTAGATGTTAATGAGACCTCTTTAAGGATATTAAGGAACCTCTTATGAGGCAGTGATAAAAGACGTAACGTAAATTTTACCTATTAAAGGAGATTAAGGAACCTATTATAGAAAGTGAAGTCGTCCTGGATGTTAGGAGACCTGGATGTTAGGAGACCTAGATGTTAAGGAGACCTGGATGTTAGGAGACCTGGCTGTTATCCGCACCTACCAAACTACTCCTGCTACCGCACCGTGGGGGTCGCGATCCTCGACCTCGTAAACTCGGTCGAGTGACTAACTACGTAGATAAATCTCCATCAACTGCATTCACGTTACAAGATATTAAAGCACGTTACGTCTCTTTCCTTACCACTAACGTTACGTCTCTATCGGATCGAAATCACATTCTCGTCTGGTGGGCTTCACCTTCTCGTGCACACTCGTGAAAGACCCGGCTGCTGACGGACTCTTGGTACGGTCGATCTGCGCGTGTCTCTTGCTCCAGGGGCGAACCCTTTCTTTCCTCCATCTTGTTAGCACTCTGATAATGATGAAAAGTTATGCCTGAATACTTTTAGTAGGAATGCATGTAAGGGCCTACCCCACCAGACTCTTTTAGGGATGTCGAATGATATTTCTCACCCGGCGCGAAGTTCACTCCCGTTGGTCGAGCAGTCTGACGACTTTCTTTATGGAGTCGAGAAAACAGCGCAGAGAAGGCAACTCTCCCCCAAGACCCTCAGACCTGACATCCCGAGTTTTCCGTTGGAGAGGTATTGACTCGATCTTACGATCTTTAAGAGTGTGACAAATGGCTACGCGAAGAGAGTGGTGTCGTAGCGGATTCCGGAGAAGATAAGCAAGCCCAGCCGGTATCACACGCTCGGATATTCCCTTTAAGAATATGCATGGTCCGCGGCTTCGATCGGAAGATCCTCCTATTTGACCGAGGAGCATTTTCGTCCCTTTGACTTTTTCTCGTGGGAATTCATTCCTCTTTCTCTACACCCCTGAAAAACTTCAATCTTACCCACCCAAAGAGAGAAGCCGGTAAGTCGGAACCAAGAGAGGCTGGCATCAGTACCCTCGACAAAAACCGAATGAACCCCGCTTGGTCACGAGCCTGCATTGCTGTCAAATCAAGCCACCAGGTTGAAATGATGGCCCAGCGCAGCTCCGTCAACCCTCCCAAGGAAAAAGCCACATGTCCGATTTTCCACTCGATTAGCTCATCAGCCTATCATGGAGAACGAGCCACAGGAAGAATTGAATAGGTGGGTGGGCTTCACTCTTCGGTTCGAGCGGGAGACCGCTTCCATTCCATCAAATCAGCATCCTCTGACGTCTAACTCATCTCCATCTGCACTCTCGGGAGGGAATTCCCATTTCCCTATTCTCATCATTCGAATCTCCTCAACCGAGGGATTCAAGTTGAGCGTTCGTAAGCCGATTACATTCCTCCCTAAAAGCATTAACTCCTTGTCGTATGTACTGGGCCTTTTCAATGACCCCCCCGCTAGACAGATTCGGGCATGTCCGCATCTTCCGCGGAAATCTCCGCCCATAAAGAAAGAAATCTGAAACTCGCAGCATTCGCTCAGAAAAATCCACCCGAGCTTTTGTCTTGCCTGCGCGTGGACCTCCTCATCCGACCCACTTTTCCTACAAAAAGAGAAGAAGCGCGGAACCGGCCGCCTGAATCAAGGCCGCACGTGAGATTGGAGAAAGGGGCTCACTTTCTTTTGAGACGACCAGAGAGAAGGCCGAGATAGGGGTTTTTTCTCATCGAGCCAAGTTCCTGCGCTATAGCATCGCGCACATTCTAAGGGATCGAGTAAACTCCCGTGTCGGTCAAGACAACTCTGAATAATATTGGTCCACCTTCCGCAAATGAAATCATCGGGGGCTCGCCGGACCTACTTTAGATCCGCGTCCTCATAAAAAAAAAGAGGGAGACAAAGGGTCGCCATACAAGATGCTCCAATAGGGTTTCCACACAATTCTAAATCCTCTGTAGCTTCAATCAAAGTCTCCCCTTTCTCGCCTTGCCTTCTCGAGGTCGATCTTGACGAAACCCACACCACTACGCTTCCGTCTCACCTTCCTCGACTCTTTTCATTCCGACGACGAGAATTATGTTATTGGTTATTCCAGAGTGGGACTCTTCCCTCTGAGCATGGAACCACTACCAACCAGTGAGGAACGTAGTGTTAAGAGGAGCGACATAAGAGTCTCATACGGACAGAGTAGCTTCGCGAGACCGCCGCCACGCCAGCTTCCTGGCAGCAGATGAGGGACCAAATGTGGGGGGTATTGGCCAAGAACCCTGGTCGTGGTAGAGGGCGTGGTCGAGGCCGCGGAGGACAGGGACACGGTTCCCTTAGAAGCAGCTCTAGGGGCTGGACAGGGAGAAAGGGGGCGACCCGTCGGATTCAGAAATGGCTGTCCCTGATGGAGAATGCCCCCCCTCCGGTGATAAAACTTTTATAAGGCCAAAAAGATTGTTCTTTGTCGCATCATATGACAGGTTCCTTATCTTGTTGATGTCCATACTGGGTGCGGTGGGGCTCCCAGACAAACTTCTGCATCCAAGGCAGGATGTCTTCTTTTGTGGTTTGGTGCTAAGAAGTCTGCTTTATGTGCCCAATCTCCACTGCTTTTTTCTTTCTATTGGTTATTGAAGAGGGAAGCCGCTTCTTTCTTTGGCAGATGCAGAACTTCAACTTCTAAAGTTCCAAACACGGGAATTCACTCTTCCTAATTATCCTTACGTATATATGTCTGGCCTTTTCTTTCATCTATGAGGTCTCCTAACATCCAGGTCTCCTTAAGAGGTCTCCTTTAAGAGGTCTCCTAACATCTAGGTCGAGATAGTCTGGTGGGGTAGGAACGTTACGTCTCTTACCATTACGTTTAAGTAACGGAGTGAAGTCGACCTAATTGGAGTGGTTTGCTCCCTAACAGTTTTGTCTAAAGCCTCGCTACCTTTCAGGTAGCCGGATAAATCCCCAGAAAAGGGCTAACGCACGAGCAGATAAATCTCCACACTCCGTTACTTAAAGTAGTCTGGTGGGGTAGGACCGCACGAGCAGATAAATCTCCACCACACTCCGTTACGTCTCTTTCCATCGACCACTCAAGGAAGTCCACCCTGAGAAATAACGATCCGTGGGTATTGTGAGTTCTGGAACTCCACCATCTGGGGGTTTTGCCCCGACCAACCCACCCTTCCAGATTTATCCGTCGAGAACGTTGAATAACTTATGCCGTATGGATGGAAATTAATTAACCGAAAAGCTCCATTCCATATTCTCTACGAAGAAACTCTCACTCTACCTGAATGGATAGTGATTTTCATAGGAAGCGTAGATTCATCAGATCATCGCCAAGCGTAGTCCAGACGACCGGGCTTTCTCCACACAATGATGACTAAGCCCAAGACGAGAGGACCGGCCACACGATCGATTTAGAATTTATAGCACTCGCGACCAGCTCTTGATCATGATAACCAAGCCTATCAGAATATTCGACGTCGATGAATGGGACTGATCATATGTTGGGGACTATCCGCATATTCATGAACAGGGCGAAGAAGACGTAGAATCGCAACATCTCTTCCCAGCTCCCGATCGCCCAGAAAGGAGAAACTGTCTACAATAAATCCCTTTTCTCGTTGGCGAGTCCTCTCACAGACCACTTCTCCAGCATGAACAAACTCAACTTCCATGCCGCTCTCCCTAAGGTAGATAGATCCGCGGGAATAGATATCCATAAGTCGATCTTGGCGGTTCGATTTCCACGTAGGTTCCAAACTTTTACAGGAGTTGGGCCTCTCCGAAGGAGCCAATCCGGGGAATTTCTCGTAATACGTCTGATATGATCAAATCAGACCTCCACTGTCCATGTCCTGGTGTAATGATCGGACACAGGATAACTCCCAGCGTTACTTAAACGTAGGGGCTTTAGCCTGCTACCGCTAGGTAGCGCACCCGAAGGAGTAAGGTCTTCGAGAGTTTGGTGGGGCAGGGGTTGGGTCTGGCATCGGTCGAGTTGCTTCGCACCTTTATGAGGTCTCCTTTAAGAGGTCGAGATAGTCCTTTAAGAGGTCGACTTTAAGAGGTCGAGTCCTTTAAGAGGTCGAGTCCTTTAAGAGGTCGACTGCACTCACGTTACGTCTCCCATGGGGTAGGACGTTACTTAAACGTAGGCCCAAGGGATCAGTCGAGTCCCGTCAAGGTCCTCGATCTCGTAAACTCGATCGAGTCACTAAAGTGCCTACGCAGATAAATCTCCACATAACGTTACTTAAACTGGGCCTACCCCGCCAAACTACGACGTAACGTGAGTGAAGTCGACCTCTTTAAATACCCTTAACATCTAGGTCTCCTAAACATCTAGGTCAACTGCACTCCTCGTAAGAGGTCTCTTTAACATACTTTAACATCTAGGTCGACTTCACTCCTCGTAAGAGGTCTCTTTAACATCCGGGTCTCTTTAACATCTAGGTCAACTTCACTCCTCGTAAGAGGTCTCTTTAACATCTTTTAATAGGTCTCCTAACATCCAGGACGACTTCACTTCTCATAAGAGGTTCCTTAATATTATCCTTTAATAGGTTAAATTTACGTTACGTCTTTTATCACTGCCTCGTAAGAGGTCTCTTTAACATCTTTTAAGAGGTCGATTGTATAACGTTACTTAAACAGTAGTCTGGTGGGGCAGGAGATTTATCTACTCGACCGATAGGTCGAGGATCGCAAGCTCGAGTCCCATCAGGAGATTTATCTGCGTAGGAGATTTATCTGCTCGACCGAGTTTACGAGGTCGAGGTGCGGAGCGCACGACTGCAAGGAGTGGAAAAGATCTAGGAGATCGAGCAGATAAATCTCCATCAACTGCATTCACGTTACGTCTCCCGCACTCCGTTACATCTCCCATCAACTGCATTCACGTTACGTCTCCCGCACTACGTTTCGTCTCTTTCCCTACCAAACTACTCCTGCTACCGCCAGGTAGCGAACCCTAAGGGTTCGGGGTAGGCGCAAGGGCTCCCGTTGGTCGAGTTGCTCCGCACCTATATGAGGTCACTCCGTTTTCACTCCGGGCGCAAGGGCTTCGCTAAAGCTCGAGTCCCGCCAGGTCCTCGATCTAGAAGATCGAGCAGATAAATCAGTAGTCCTTTAAGAGGTCAACTGCACTCACGTTACTTAAAATAGTCTGGTGGGGCAGGAGATTTATCTACTCGACCGTTAGGAAAGAGACGTAACGTGAGTGAAGTCGACCTGGATGTTACGGGGATCGCAAGCTCGAGTCCCGTCAGGTCCTCGATCTTACGATCGAGCAGATAAATCTCCTTGGGGAAAGAGACGTTACGTCGTAGTTTGGCGGGGTAGGCCCAGACTACTGTGATTGGGATGAAGAGCGTAAGCGACCCTACCCCTCGTAACGGAGTGGAGTCGAGCCAGTTGGGGGGTCCCTCAAGCATTCCCCAGCGCTTGTTGGGTGCCAGCGTAGCCACTCCATCTACTTGGAGGAGGATCCGAAGATCGAAATCATAGCGCACGCCCTGTCGGTCGAGAAGCGATTACATGTCGTCATTGACTCTTCTGCAGGATCTGGATCTCTTGCTCCTAAAATTGTTACAAGAGCTTAGCTCCGATACAGCTTTTCAACGTCGTGACTCAAATTTCGTAGGAGAACACAAGCCTACTCTGAGCCGGGATCGCACACAGCTTTCTTACGCCTGACCTCTGCCAAAGCCCTACCAAATAACTTGATGAGATGAGCTATCAATAGGGACTGCTTTAATGCTCTGGTATATCTGAGGCCGAGTGCATTTCCGATGTCCCTCTATAAAAGCAATTAAATTACGAGAAACTCGGAATAGAGAAAAAAGGGATGATCTAACAGGAGAGGTCGTGAACCGAAAAATCAATGATGCTTTGTCCTCGTGAACCGGGTGGTTCCCTTTGTGACTACTAAACCGGTCCGAAAGCCTCAGATAAAGTTCCCACATCGGTCGAAGTTCCAACCCCAATCCTACCTCGTCTTCTCGGAACCTCGACTTCGGCGTAGCAACTAGAGAGGAGGACCCCGTGACCGGTCGAGTTGATATCGCCGTCGCCCATATATCACGAGTGGATAGGATCCTCAAGGAAGTTGCATGCTTTTGGTTCCGCAGCTAAAGGTCGAGTGAATTATTGCGCGATTCAAATGTTTTAATAGAAGGCCCTCATCAGAGGCTCGGTTGAGTTGCTTCTATAAAGCACCAATCACACTACCAACTAGGTCTCCTTAAGAGGTCGAAAAAGTCCTTTAAGAGGTCGACTGCACGACGTTGCGTCTCTTTCCTAGCGGCCGAGTAGATAAATCTCCTTAACAGCCGGGTCGACTACACAACGTTACTTAAACGTAGGCCCAAGGGGTCGGTTTTCGAGAGTTCTTTAAGAGGTCTCATTAACATCATTTAAGAGGTCTCCTAACATCCAGGTTCCTATAACATCTAGGTCGACTTCACTCCTCGTAAGAGGTCTCTTTAACATCCTTTAACATCTAGGTCTCCTTAACATCTAGGTCGATTTCACTCCGTTACAAGATGTAAAGCCTCATAAGAGGTTCCTTAATATCCGGGTCGATTACACTCCGTTACATCTCCCATCTCATTAACATCTTTTAAGAGGTCTCCTAACATCCTTTAAGAGGTCTCCTTAACATCTAGGTCTCCTAACATCCAGGTCGACTTAACATCTAGGTCGATTTCACTCCGTTACATCTCCCGCACTTCTCATAAGAGGTTCCTTAATATCCTTAAAGAGGTCTCATTAACATCTTTTAAGAGGTCGATTGCACTCCGTTACATCTCCCATCTCCTAACATCCCGGTCTCCTTAACATCTAGGTCTCCTAACATCCTTTAAGAGGTCGACTTCACTCCTCATAAGAGGTTCCTTAATATCCTTTAATAGGTCGATTGCATAACGTTACGTCTCCCGCACTCCTCATAGGAGCTCTCTTTAACTTCCTTTAATAGCTCGATTGTATAACGTTACATCTCCCGCACTTCTCATAAGAGGTTCCTTAATATCTAATGGATCAACAGCATTTACGTTACGTCTTTTATCATTACATTACTTAAACTTCTGGTGGGGCAGGAGATTTATCTACTCGACCGATAGGAAAGAGACGTAACGTAAGTGCGGGAGATGCAACGGAGTGCGGGAGACGTAACGTTATGTGGCCCTTTAGGGACTCGAGCGCCAGCGAAGAGGGAGTTTAAGTAATGTAATGAAGTCGACCTAGATGTTAATGAGACCTCTTTAAGGATATTAAGGAACCTCTTATGAGAAGTGCGGGAGATGTAACGGAGTGAAATCGACCTAGATGTTAAGTCGACCTGGATGTTAGGAGACCTAGATGTTAAGGAGACCTGGATGTTACGAGGATCGCCGCTCGAGTCCCCGTAACATCCTGCGCAACTTAACATCTAGGAAGACTTCACTCCTCGTAAGAGCTCTCTTTAACTTTCAGGACAACTTAACATCTAGGAAGACTTCACTCCTCGTAAGAGCTCTCTTTAACTTCCTTTAATAGCTCAATTGTATTCACGTTACTTAAACATCTGGTGGGGTAGGAGATTTATCTACTCGACCGATAGGAAAGAGACGTAACGTGAGTGCGGGAGATGCAACGGAGTGCGGGAGACGTAACGTTATGTGGGAGACGTAACGGGAGTAGAGTCGACCTAGATGTTAATGAGACCTCTTTAAGGATATTAAGGAACCTCTTATGAGAAGTGCGGGAGATGTAACGGAGTGAAATCGACCTAGATGTTAAGTCGACCTGGATGTTAGGAGACCTAGATGTTAAGGAGACCTGGATGTTACGAGGATCGCAGCTCGAGTCCCATCAGGTCCTCGATCTAGGAGATCGAGCAGATAAATCTCCATCAATTTATTCACGTTGCGTCTTCCATCAACTGCACTCCGTGTACACTCCGTTCCGTCTCCCGCCTCGATCGCATAAATGCGCTCGAGTAGATAAATCTCCTACGCCGATAAATCTCCTCGTGCTGGCGCACGAGCAGATAAATCTCCACATAACGTTACGTCTCCCGCACTCCTCATAGGAGCTCTCTTTAACTTTAATAGCTCGATTGTATAACGTTACATCTCCCGCACTTCTCATAAGAGGTTCCTTAATATCTAATAGATCTCCTTAGCATCTAGGTCTCCTAACATCCCGGTCTCCTTAACATCTAGGTCGATTTCACTCCGTTACATCTCCCGCACTTCTCATAAGAGCTTCCTTAATAAATATCCTTTAATAGGTTAAATTTACGTTACGTCTTTTATCACTCCTCATAAGAGGTTTCCTTAATATCTAATAGATCAACTGTATTTACGTTACTTGAACTACCTCTCCCTTACGGTCGAGTCCCTAAAGGGCCTCATTTACGTTACGTCTTTTATCATTACGTTACGTCTCCCGCACTCCGTTACAAGATATTAAAGCACGTTACGTCTCTTTCCTTTGGTCGAGGCGCGGAGCCCTCATTTACGTTACGTCTTTTATCACTCACGTTACGTCTCTTTCCTTTGGTCGAGTAGATAAATCCCCTTGGGGCCTGAACCAATAACCGGACTATCCTACGCGGAGCTACGCTGATAAGGCTTTATTAACTCGACGGAGCCCCGGAGCAAAGATCTACTCGAGGAGTTGCGACTCTCTCTTCCTCGACCTGTTGACGCTTTCATATACGTCATAATTGCAATTGCATAGAAGTAGAGGTGAAGAATGTGGGAAAGCATAAATACTAGGAGGTCGGCACATTCATGAATGAAAACCGAGCTAGAGAAAGAATTCGATCCGGAAAAGCGAATCTGGCCAGACCAAGTTGATCCGCTAGGCCCAGTCAACTTCTATCAATCCGAAAACGGTCCGCTCGGCCCCGTCAGGACGATGACCCGGTTGAATCACCCTTTCCAAATCCTTCTAAAGGCGCTCTAACGAAATCCCTCGAACCATACGGTCGCTAATCAGGAAGAAGCCCTCAAGATTTTCTTTCAATCTTCAATCCCGGCAAAACCAAATCTCGACAAAATGCATGAGATTTCCCTTAAGAATTTAGATTACCTGAATGCGTTACTTAAGAAATATACAAGGAAGAGGTTAGATTACCTGAATTCGTTAAAAGTAAAAATGCGTTACTTAAGAAATATAAAGGTTGATTACCGGAATTCGTTAAAAGTAAAAAACGTCCGTTCTTAAGCCAGAAGCAGATAACTTAGTTTTAAGGAGCAGCTAGGACCGGGAATAACTTCCGTCAGCAGCTCTCTCTACCTATGAGATTCCTCGACCAAGATGAACTCTACCCAACCCCACCATAGTGGGAGACTTTCTTACGAAGGGAAGCGGTCCGATACCCGGGAATCGCCTCAAACGCCCTTTTTGACTACAGAAAAAGCGCTTTGAGCGACCTTAAGTAGCGTAATATATAGCCCAGCGGAGGGCCCTTAAAAGGCCTCTTATTCAACGCCTACGGCTGAGTCACCCCGAGTAGAAGTAGTTTGGGAAAGAGACGTAACGTGCCTTTATATCTTGTAACGGAGTGCGGGAGACGTAACGTGAATACAATTGACCTAGATTAGATGTTAAAGAGACCTCTTACGAGGAGGCCTACCCCACCAAACTACCGTAACGTAATGATAAGAGACGTAACGTAATGATAAAAGACGTAACGTAATGATAAAAGACGTAACGTGCCTTACGTGCCTTTATATCTTGTAACGGTGTGTGGAGATTTATCTGCGTAGGGACTTTAGTCACTCGACCGAGTTTACGAGGTCGAGGCGGGAGACGGAACGGAGTGTACACGGAGTGCAGTTGACCTCGGATGTTATAGGGACTCGACCGCTAGGAGATTTATCTGCACCAGACTACTTTAAGTAACGTGAATACAATTGACCTAGATTAGATGTTAAAGAGACCTCTTACGAGGAGTGAAGTCGACCTAGATGCTAAGGAGACCTAGATAGATGTTAAAAAGACCTCTTACGAGGCAGTGATAAAAGACGTAACGTAAATGAGGAGATTTATCTACTCGATCGTAAGATCGAGGTGGGAGACGGAACGGAGTGTACACGGAGTGCAGTTGACCCCGGATGTTATAGGGACTCGACCGTAGCCAAACCCAACCCCTACCCCACCATGTTCAAGTAACGTGAATAAATTGACCTATACTAGGATGTTAAATAGACCTCTTACGAGGAGTGATAAAAGACGTAACGTAAATTTAACCTATTAAAGGATATTAAGGAACATATTATAGAAAGTGAAGTCGTCCGGGATGTTAGGAGACCTAGATGCTAAGGAGACCTATTAAAGGATATTAAGGAACATATTATAGAAAGTGAACTCGTCCTGGATGTTAGGAGACCTGGATGTTACGGGGATCGCAAGCTCGAGTCCCCGTAACATCCTGCGCAACTTAACATCTAGGAAGACTTCACTCCTCGTAAGAGCTCTCTTTAACTTCCTTTAATAGGTCAATTTATTCACGTTACGTCTTCCATCAACTGCACTCCGTGTACACTCCGTTCCGTCTCCCGCCTCGATCGCATAAATGCGCTCGAGTAGATAAATCTCCTACGCCGATAAATCTCCTCGTGCTTTCGCACGAGCAGATAAATCTCCTCGTGCTTTCGCACGAGCAGATAAATCTCCTCGTGCTTTCGCACGAGCAGATAAATCTCCTCGTGCTTTCGCACGAGCAGATAAATCTCCTTGGGGAAAGAGACGTAACGTGCTTTAATATCTTGTAACGGAGTGCGGGAGACGTAACGTTATGTGGAGATTTATCTGCTCGTGCGTTAGCACGAGGACCTGACGGGACTCGAGCGCTAGCGAGCCTACCCCACCAGACTACTGTTTAAGTAATGTAATGATAAAAGACGTAACGTAAATACAGTTGATCTATTAGATATTAAGGAAACCTCTTATGAGGAGTGCGGGAGATGTAACGTTATGCAATCGACCTCTTTAAGGATATTAAGGAACCTCTTATGAGGAGTGAAGTCGACCTGGATGTTAGGAGACCTAGATGCTAAGGAGATCTATTAGATATTAAGGAACCTCTTATGAGAAGTGCGGGAGATGTAACGTTATACAATTAAAGGAAGTTAAAGAGAGCTCCTACGAGGAGTGCGGGAGATGTAACGTTATGTGGCCCTTTAGGGACTCGAGCGCCAGCGAAGAGGGAGTTTAAGTAATGTAATGAAGTCGACCTAGATGTTAATGAGACCTCTTTAAGGATATTAAGGAACCTCTTATGAGGCTTTACATCTTGTAACGGAGTGAAATCGACCTAGATGTTAAGTCGACCTGGATGTTAGGAGACCTAGATGTTAATGAGATGGGAGATGTAACGGAGTGTAATCGACCCGGATATTAAGGAACCTCTTATGAGCCTACCCCACCAGACTATCTCGACCTCTTAAAGGATGTTAGGAGATGGGAGATGTAACGGAGTGTAATCGACCTCTTAAAAGAGGCTAAGGAGACCTGGATGTTAAGGGAGAGCTTTCGCACGAGCAGATAAATCTCCACCATGGGGCAGGGGTTGGGTTTGGCATCGGTCGAGTCGCTTCGAGTAGATAAATCTCCTCCCCCTTTGGGCTTCGTCCCTCTCCCGCCTTTCCCTCTGGAAGACCTTTATAGGTCAATTCCTCTTTGAAATCAGAATCAGGTGGGTATGCCCCAACTCCAATGCATGCTCCGGGAAATGCATACTGCTCGTTCATCCAGAAGCTACTCTTGAACTAAAGACCTAGGCAAGTAGGGCTCTTTGCCCATTACCGCTCCGTGGGGGTTAAATAGGAAGAAAATGATCTCCTCAGATGCCAGCGTTGCTCGAAACTAGTGGGTTCGCTTCTCCGCCTGGGAACTTTAAATATTGATTTCTCTCCTCGTTCCCGCATGCATACCTCGGAGAGCTAAGTCGACCTATATCGGTTTATTCCTGCCTCAAACTAGACCATTCATGGGCTTATGCTCGTAAGCGATATCATATCCTAGGAACTAACGCTCCAATGAGAGTTCTACCTCCTCCTCCTTCTTAGTCCTCGTCCTGTATCTTGCCTGAAATGGGAACTTTCCACAAGTTCATCCAATGGAGTGGTTTGATGGAGTACCCTTTTATTGGCATTCCCCCTTTCATCATGGTGCTATGAAAAGGTGGAAGCTTCTGACGTAAGAAACTGAACGGCTGCCATCGGTGTAGAGTCGACTTTTTCCTGAGAGATCCGTCGACTAAAGGCTTTAGATGTGCACTCCGATAGAGGTGGGAAGTTCTCTTTTTTCGACCTTCTAGAAGAGTTTTCCCTTTATGTAGGAGTAGACTTGTTGATTTTGGATAAATCCCCGGTTCGAGACGCGAACTCGTTTGGTGATGTTTATGATTTCATGAGCTTTTGGTCCCGATGTGTGGGAGGGTTTCTCGTTTTCGGGTCAGAGAGTTTTTGCGGCTACTTTTAGTTGGAACGTCGGGGCGTCAACTCTGGAAGATTCAGACTTCTTCGAAGAGGTATAAGACCAAAAATCGTAAGTCGCCGAGAGAAGTTAGATTTGGGTCTTGACCAGAAATTCTTTTTTGCTTTTTTCTCTCATCGTGGGCTAGTAAGAATTGCTTAAAAGAACAGCATTCTCTGAGTCGGATCGGGCCACGCTCTCGCCGGCTGTAGTCTGGCGGGGTAGGTCGATCGTAGTTACGATCGAGCAGATAAATCTCCACACGGGCGCAAGGGCTCCTTTACAGTCGGGGGTAGGCGCAAGGGCTCCCTGGCGGTCGAGTTGCTTCGTGGAGATTTATCTGCGTAGGCACTTTAGTGACTCGATCGAGTTTACGAGATCTCCCTTAACATCTAGGTCGAGATAGTCTGGTGGGAAAGAGACGTAACGTGCTTTAATATCTTGTAACGGAGTGCGGGAGACGTAACGTAATGATAAAAGACGTAACGTAAATGAGGAAGACGTAACGTAAATACAGTTGATCTATTAGATATTAAGGAAACCTCTTATGAGGAGTGATAAAAGACGTAACGTAAATTTAACCTATTAAAGGATATTAAGGAACATATTATAGAAAGTGAAGTCGTCCGGGATGTTAGGAGACCTAGATGCTAAGGAGATCTATTAGATATTAAGGAACCTCTTATGAGAAGTGCGGGAGATGTAACGTTATACAATCGATCTATTAAAGGATATTAAGGAACCTCTTACGAGGAGTGATAAAAGACGTAACGTAAATTTAACCTATTAAAGGATATTAAGGAACCTATTATAGAAAGTGCGGGAGATGTAACGTTATACAATCGATGGGAGATGTAACGGAGTGTAATCGACCCGGATATTAAGGAACCTCCTACGAGGAGTGCGGGAGACGTAACGTTATGTGGAGATTTATCTGCTCGTGCGTTAGCACGAGGACCTGACGGGACTCGAGCGGCGATCCTCGACCTATCGGTCGAGTAGATAAATCTCCTACCCCACCAGATGTTTAAGTAATGTAATGATAAAAGACGTAACGTAAATGAGGAAGACGTAACGTAAATACAGTTGATCTATTAGATATTAAGGAAACCTCTTATGAGGAGTGCGGGAGATGTAACGTTATGCAATCGACCTCTTTAAGGATATTAAGGAACCTCTTATGAGGAGTGAAGTCGACCTGGATGTTAGGAGACCTAGATGCTAAGGAGATCCATTAGATATTAAGGAACCTCTTATGAGAAGTGCGGGAGATGTAACGTTATACAATTAAAGGAAGTTAAAGAGAGCTCCTACGAGGAGTGCGGGAGATGTAACGTTATGTGGCCCTTTAGGGACTCGAGCGCCAGCGAAGAGGGAGTTTAAGTAATGTAATGAAGTCGACCTAGATGTTAATGAGACCTCTTTAAGGATATTAAGGAACCTCTTATGAGGCTTTACATCTTGTAACGGAGTGAAATCGACCTAGATGTTAAGTCGACCTGGATGTTAGGAGATGGGAGATGCAACGGAGTGTAATCGACCTCTTAAAAGATGTTAAGGAGACCTCTTAAAGGATGTTAGGAGATGGAGATTTATCTGCATCCTACCCTACCAAACTACTCCACTCGAGAGCATTTATGCGATCGAGGCGGGAGACGGAACGGAGTGTACACGGAGTGCAGTTGACCTCGGATGTTATAGGGACTCGACCGTACGGGAGCCCTTGCGCCCGTGTAATCGACCTCTTAAAAGATGTTAATGAGAGCTCTTTAAGGATATTAAGGAAGCTCTTATGAGGCTTTAATATCTTGTAACGGAGTGCGGGAGACGTAACGAGTCGACCTAGATGTTAATGAGACCTAGATGTTAAGGAGACCTCTTAAAGGATGTTAGGAGATGGAGATTTATCTGCATCCTACCCTACCAAACTACTCCACTCGAGAGCATTTATGCGATCGAGGCGGGAGACGGAACGGAGTGTACACGGAGTGCAGTTGACCTCGGATGTTATAGGGACTCGACCATACGGGAGCCCTTGCGCCCGTGTAATCGACCTCTTAAAAGATGTTAAGGAGACCTGGATGTTAGGAGACCTAGATGTTAAGGAGACCGGGATGTTAGGAGATGGGAGATGCAACGGAGTGCGGGAGACGTAACGTTATGTGGAGATTTATCTGCTCGTGCGCCAGCACGAGGAGATTTATCGGCGTAGGAGATTTATCTACTCGAGCGCATTTATGCGATCGAGGCGGGAGACGGAACGGAGTGTACACGGAGTGCAGTTGATGGAAGACGTAACGTGAATAAATTGACCTATTAAAGGAAGTTAAAGAGAGCTCTTACGAGGAGTGAAGTCTTCCTAGATGTTAAGTTGCGCAGGATGTTACGGGGACTCGAGCCGCGATCCTCGACCTCGTAAACTCGGTCGAGTGACTAAAGTCCCTACGCAGATAAATCTCCTGCCCCACCAGATGTTTAAGTAATGTAATGATAAAAGACGTAACGTAAATGCAGTTGATCTATTAGATATTAAGGAACCTCTTATGAGAAGTGCGGGAGATGTAAATACAATCGATGGGAGATGTAACGGAGTGCGGGAGACGTAACGTGAATGCAATCGTGGGAGACGTAACGGAGTGAACACGGAGTGCAGTTGACCTCTTAAAATTCCTCTATGTTAAAGAAACCTCTTACGAGGAGTGAAGTTGACCTAGATGTTAAAGAGACCCGGAAGTTAAAGAGAGCTCCTACGAGGAGTGCGGGAGACGTAACGCTATGTGGAGATTTATCTGCTCGTGCGCCAGCACGAGGTGGGAGACGGAACGGAGTGTACACGGAGTGCAGTTGACCTCGGATGTTATAGGGACTCGAGCTTGCGATCCTCGTAACATCCAGGTCTCCTTAACATCTAGGTCTCCTAACATCCTTTAAGAGGTCTCCTTAACATCTAGGTCTCATTAACATCTAGGTCGACTCGTTACGTCTCCCGCACTCCGTTACAAGATGTAAAGCCTCATAAGAGGTTCCTTAATATCCTTAAAGAGGTCTCATTAACATCTAGGTCGACTTCATTACATTACTTAAACTCCCTCTTCGCTGGCGCTCGAGTCCCTAAAGGGCCACATAACGTTACGTCTCCCGCACTCCGTTACAAGATATTAAAGCACGTTACGTCTCTTTCCTAACGGTCGAGTAGATAAATCTCCCGCCCCACCAGACTACTGTTTAAGTAACGGGAGTAGAGTCGACCTAGATGTTAATGAGACCTAGATGTTAAGGAGACCTAGATGTTCCTGAACCACCAGACTACTTTAAGTAACGGAGTGTGGGAGGCGGTGGGAGACGGAACGGGAGTGTGGGAGACGGGACGGGAGTGTGGACTCCGTGCCTCGTGCGCTAGCACTTTTCTGGGGATTTATCCGGCTACCTGAAAGGTAGCGAGGCTTTAGACAAAACTGATAGGGAGCAAACCACGAGTTTTAGTCGTGTGCTCCGCACCTCGATCCGGGGGATCGCCTACCCCACCAAACTATTTATGACGGGACTCGGCCGTACTCCTTCGGGTTCGCTACCTAACGGTAGCAGGCTAAAGCCCCTACGTTTAAGTAACGGAGTGTGGGAGACGTAACGTCTGGTGTTTTGGTTTCGGGATCCCTTTGTACAACAACCTTTGTAGACAAGCCTACTTCCCTAGAGGAGCCGTATGAGGCGGAAGCTCCACGTACGGTTTTGAAGCCGAGCCTTTCCAGGGGCTTAGGGACCGATATGATGATTGGTTTAGGTAGGGCGGCCGGCCTACTACCTGTAGGGATTAGTGGACCGCGATCCACAAGGCATGGGACTAACCCTTGGTAATGAGGGAAACATAGCATGTCACAAGAGCGAGCGGACCTACGAGGGACGCCTCGCGAGCCGGGCTTTTAGAGATGAGGCCCTTTGGCGAAGCCAAGTCAATTTCGGGCCACCAAACGTACGTACACCCCGCCTTTCAAGTCAAGGGTGCCTAGAAAACGGGCCAGACGCTCCGGGAGCGGATTTTTGAAGGAGACGGCCATCTCAAGGCACATCACGACCTACAGGCAAGACCGGCGAGACCAGGGAAGGCAACCCCATTGGGAGTCAGAGGATCCATAGTACCCTCCTGTTTCGGGGAGAAGGGATCTCTTTTCTGCAACGGAAAAAGGGAGCGGATTTGACTCGGCAAACCCTAACGATACATCCAATTCAGAAATTCTCAAGAATGCGCAGGACTCTTATACAGACAGCAAACGCATCGGGCTTCCCCAACCCGATTATGAAACCGAGTTCTACCAGGGCGGGGGGTTTGGCTTCTTGGGTCGAGATAGTTCTTTAAGAGGTCGACTGCACTTTAAGAGGTCGACTGCACTCCTCGTAAGAGGTCGACTGCACAACGTTACTTAAAGGACTACTTTAAGTAACGGAGTGTACACGGAGTGCAGTTGATGGAAGACGTAACGTGAATAAATTGACCTATACTATGATGTTAAAGAGACCTCTTACGAGGAGTGAAGTCTTCCTAGATGTTAAGTTGACCTGGATGTTATAGGGACTCTCCTTTCAGGTCCTCGACCTCGTAAACTCGGTCGAGTGACTAAAGTCCCTACGCAGATAAATCAGTAGTTTGGTGGGGAAAGAGACGTAACGTAAGTGCGGGAGATGTAACGGAGTGAAATCGACCTAGATGTTAAGGAGACCTAGATGTTAAGGGAGATCTTACGATCGAGGCGCGGAGCCCTCATTTACGTTATGTCTTTTATCACTGCCGTTGCGTCTCTTTCCCCACCAGACTACTTTAAGTAACGTTATGCAATCGATGGGAGATGTAACGGAGTGTAATCGACCCGGATGTTAAAGAGACCTCTTACGAGGCAGTGATAAAAGACGTAACGTAAATTTAACCTATTAAAGGATATTAAGGAACCTCTTATGAGAAGTGCGGGAGATGTAACGTTATACAATCGATGGGAGATGTAACGGAGTGTAATCGACCCGGATATTAAGGAACCTCTTACGAGGAGTGCGGGAGACGTAACGTTATGCAATCGACCTCTTTAAGGATATTAAGGAACCTCTTATGAGGAGTGAAGTCGACCTCTTAAAGGATGTTAGGAAACCTAGATGTTAAGGAGACCTGGATGTTAGGAGACCTATTAAAGGATGTTAAAAAGACCTCTTACGAGGCAGTGATAAAAGACGTAACGTAAATGCAGTTGATGGAAGACGTAACGTGAATAAATTGACCTATATTAGATATTAAGGAACCTCTTATGAGAAGTGATAAAAGACGTAACGTAAATACAATACAGTTACAGTTGATGGGAGATGTAACGTTATCCAATCGATGGAAGACGTAACGTGAATACAATTGACCTATTAAAGGAAGTTAAAGAGACCTCTTACGAGGCTTTAGTATCTTGTAACGGAGTGTAATCGACCTAGATGTTGAAGGAACCTGGATGTTAGGAGACCTCTTAAATGATGTTAAGGAGACCTCTTAAAGAACTACTTCGACCTCTTAAGGAGACCTCTTAAAGTTGGGCGAAATCCCTGTATCGAAGCTCGAGCTGCTGCGCACCTACCTACTCATTATTTTTCTGGTTACTAGACCCTTTTTGTCTTTGAAGCTCTTATTTTTCCTGTTGTCAACTGATCTTTTCTTCTGAATTTTTCTCTATGTTTGAACATTTCTGTGAATGCTATTCTGATCTTAGTGGTCTTCTTCTTTGTCCCGTGCTAGGCAGCATGACTCTTCTTTTCATTCCCAATTCCCGAATACGTGCGATACGCTTTATTGGTCTGTGCACTTCTCTGATTACTTTTTTGTATTCTCCTGTTCTTCGGATACTTTTTGATCCTTCTACAGCCAAATTTCAATTTGTGGAATGCCTTCGCTGGCTTCCTTATGAGAACATCAATTTTTATTTGGGTCTCGACGGTCTCTCTTTATTCTTCGTGATATTGACTACATTTCTGATCCCTATTTGTATTTTAGTGGGTTGGTCCGGTATTCGAAGTTTTGGGAAAGAGTATATTACAGCATCTCTCATTTTAGAATTTCTAATGATCGCCGTGTTCTGCATGCTGGATCTTCTACTATTCTATGTTCTTTCCGAAAGCGTGCTAATCCCTATGTTGTGCGGAGCTGAGCATCTTATATTCGCTAGGATCAATCCTCTGCAGGGGCCTTGTGCAGTAAACCCCCTACGGGCGGATAATCTCCGCGAAGCTCTCGGGAAGAGGGGTAGTCTTGTGCGTCAGCATAGCGGGTCGAACCCAAAAACTGGGAGGGTACTCAGTGGGTACCTTGATCAAAAAACTCACCTACTCGGGTCTTGTATGAATATGCAGGAAGGGGTGCTCCTAGGTGTGTGTAGGAGGGTGCGGACACACTTGCGCGAATTCAGGTGACGGCTACAAGGAAGAAAGGCCGGGGATGGACGTAAACTCATTGGTAGGGATAATCGTCCTGGTCCTATTGTGAAAGAAAAAAGCCGCCCTGCCATTTCTTGCGGGACTTGCCCGTTCAGTAGAATTCCGAAGAATAGATCATCGAGAGAAGGGCCGACGACGGAATCTCGGGACGGAGCCGTATGATGCGTCAGTATCACGTACGGTTCTCTGAGAAGGGAGTGGCTACCTACTGGAGCGGCCATCCCTTACTCTACCATTATTATAGGGGTCTGGGGTTCTAGACAAAGAAAGATCAAGGCAGCATATCAGTTTTTCCTTTATACTTTACTTGGCTCAGTTTTTATGCTTTTAGCAATTCTGTTGATTCTTCTCCAAACAGGAACGACCGATTTACAAATCTTATTAACCACTGAATTTAGTGAACGCCGCCAAATCCTTTTATGGATCGCTTTTTTCGCCTCTTTCGCTGTCAAAGTTCCAATGGTACCTGTTCATATTTGGTTACCCGAAGCTCATGTAGAGGCACCCACGGCAGGATCCGTTATCTTGGCAGGAATTCTTTTAAAATTGGGAACTTACGGCTTTTTAAGATTTTCAATACCCATGTTTCCTGAAGCGACACTCTTTTTCACTCCTTTCATTTATACTCTAAGCGCTATTGCCATAATATATACTTCCTTGACCACTTTAAGACAGATCGATCTTAAGAAGATCATTGCTTACTCCTCAGTAGCACATATGAATTTTGTAACTATTGGTTTGTTTAGTCTGAACATACAGGGAATTGGAGGTAGCATTCTACCGATGTTAAGTCATGGACTGGTTTCTTCCGCTCTCTTTCTATGTGTTGGTGTTCTATATGACCGACATAAGACTCGACTTGTGAAATATTATGGAGGTTTAGTGAGCACCATGCCTAATTTCTCTACCATTTTCTTCTTTTTCACTTTAGCCAATATGAGTTTGCCTGGGACTAGCAGCTTTATCGGGGAATTTCTCATCTTAGTAGGAGCTTTCCAAAGAAGTAGCTTAGTAGCCACATTAGCTGCGCTTGGGATGATTTTAGGCGCGGCCTATTCCCTTTGGCTATATAATCGTGTGGTTTCCGGAAATATAAAACCCGACTTCCTAAATAAATTCTCCGATCCAAATGGCAGAGAAGTCTTCATATTTATACCCTTTATTGTTGGAGGGGCGACCGTAAACTACCAAAAAAAGGCCAGGACATCGTAGGCGATGCGACTTCAAGGAGCAGGCTGGCATAGCAAATGGGATAGAAAGGCCCTGTGTCTCCGAGGGACAGTTGAATTCTAATGAATGCTGCCAGATCGAACAATAACTCGAACGCCTTCGGTCCCCTTTTTGAGCAAGAATCACAGCGTGGGCTTCACCATGAGACGGACTCCAAGTTCTTATGGCAGAGCACGAGTAAATTGAATCTAACACGAAATACGAACAAAGAAAGGGGTTTAAACTAAGGCGCCAACGTTACTTAAGAGGTCTCCTTAACCTTAAAATCTAGGTCAACTTAACATCTAGGTCGACTTCACTCACGTTACGTCTTCCTCACTCACGTTACTTAAAGTAGTCTGGTGGTTCAGGAACATAAACTTTAATGCTTTAAGAGTTCTCTTTAACATCTAGGTCAACTTCACTCCTCGTAAGAGGTCTCTTTCCTTTAAGAGATTAACTGCATTCACGTTACGTCTCCCGCACTCCGTTCCCATCTCCTAACATCCAGGTTCCTCTAACATCTAGGTCTCTTTAACATCTAGGTCAACTTCACTCCTCGTAAGAGGTTTCTTTAACATCTAGGTCAGGTTAACTGCATTCACGTTACGTCTCCCGCACTCCGTTGCATCTCCCGCACTCCTCGTAAGAGGTCTTTTTAACATCTATCTAGGTCTCCTTAGCATCTTTTAAGAGGTCGATTACACAACGTTACATCTCCCATCTCCTAACATCCAGGACGACTTCACTTCTCATAAGAGGTTCCTTAATATCCTTTAATAGGTTAAATTTACGTTACGTCTTTTATCACTGCCTCGTAAGAGGTTTCCTTAATATCCTTAAGAACTAGGTCAACTTAACATCTGGGTCGATTTCACTCCGTTACATCTCCCTCATTTACGTTACGTCTTTTATCACTCACGTTACGTCTCTTTCCGGAGGCTGCTACCTGAAAGGTAGCAGCCTCCGGCCCTACGTTTAAGTAACGTTGTGTGGGCTCCGCGCCTCGTGCGCTAGCCCTTTTCAGGGGCTTTAGCCTAGCTCCTGTTAGGGAGCAAACCACTATTTGAATAACAGCTGGTCTCCTTAAGAGGTCGATTGCACGGGCGCAAGGGCTCCCTTACGGTCGAGTCCCGTCAGGTCCTCGTGCTAACGCACGAGCAGATAAATCTCCACACTCACGTTACTTAAAATAGTCTGGTGGGGCAGGGGTTGGGTCTGGCGTCAGTCGAGTCCCTATAACATCCGGGGTCAACTGCACTCCGTGTACACTCCGTTCCGTCTCCCACCTCGATCTTACGATCGAGCAGATAAATCTCCTTCGTGCGCTCCGCACCTCGACCCCAAGCCGCCGGAGGATAAATCGAGCAGATAAATCTCCTTGACGGGACTCTCCTTTCAGGTTCGCTACCTTTTAAGAGGTCGACTTCACTCACGTTACGTCTCTTTCCCACCAGACTATTGTTTAAGTAACGTAATGGTAAGAGACGTAACGTTAGTGCAGTCGACCTGGATGTTAGGAGACCTCTTTAAGGAGACCTCTTAAAAGAAAGGGAGAGGGGATTCAATCAATATGATGAAAATAGAAAGCAGAAGCACGACCGGACTCTTCGTGGTCCTTCATAAGAAAACCATCAATAAGAGTCACGTAAGCATGAGACTTTTTGGTAGTACCGGTGAACCAGATGGCTGCTTTAATCTGGGACGGAGGACTCGTAGTATCTCTCTAGATCTCAGACCCCCTCGAATGGGAAGAGGGAAGGAGTCTAAATCAATGGACATTAATGAACCGTCATTGATGGACGTTGCACATGACACGATCAATTCTACTCAAGGTCCGGCGCTAATAGAAGTTGCTTACTCTCCTAGTAGCGAAGGAAAACATTTCTTTGTTTGAGCTGCTCCCACCAGAACGGAAGATCTCAGTTGTCCTGGACAATGGAGATCGTGGCCTTTTCGGTTAGACCGTGCCTGCCTCTACGGGAGTTCGTCCGGAGCGGGTACTGGCTTTTGGGCGAGTAGACTGCATCTTTGTCGGTTGCATGTCTGCTTTCATTTATAAACCGGTAGGAAGAATAAGAAGAAAAGTCCAGGTTGGTTGGTGAGCCTAGTGATAGGAAACTATCTCGCTTGGTTCGGAGAGCACTTGTTGGAGATTTTTTCTAATTTGACTCTACTTGTTCGGATGGGTGTTCACCCCAAAGTGTTCCTGGACCGCATGCATACATCCATAAGTAACTTAGTGCAACATGGAAAATTTCATTGAGAGGAATCAGCAAAGAAAAGAAAAAAGAGGGGCCGTGGATCGGAATGGAATCTTAAGATTGAGTATGTCTCTCTTGTTTGGGATAAGAAGAGAGGTCTTCGACAGAAAGGGAGCGGCTTTTCCTACTTTAGATAGTGCGAAGGTCAGACGATAGTGGATGAGTAGGAGAGATGTCGGACGGGTAGGCGGACCCTTCTATCAGAGGCGTAGACCAGAAATAGCTTCCCTTTTCACGAATCACCGATTTCCTTCGACATGCCTAAATCCCTCGAGATATTGTCCTGTCCTGCAAAATCGAAAAGAAAGTCCCCGAGGGACGAAGGAACTCGACCGATCCCTTGCGCCTATAGTTTAAGGAACGGAGTCGATGCCTACCCCAAGGGCTCCGCGCCTCGATCTCCTAGCTCTTTTCCACTCCTTGCAGTCGTGCGCTCCGCACCTCGCTTTAGCCTCCGGTGGGAAGGGGTCGAGCAGATAAATCTCCTGACGGGACTCGAGCTTGCTTGAAAATAGTCTGGGAAAGAGACGTAACGTGAGTGCGGGAGATGTAACGTGAATGCAGTTGATGGAAGACGTAACGTGAATACAATTGATGGGAGATGTAACGGAGTGCGGGGGACGTAACGTAAATGCAGTTGATGGAAGACGTAACGTGAATTGGCCTATTAAAGGATGTTAAAGAGAACTCTTACGAGGAGTGATAAAAGACGTAACGTAAATGAGGCCCTTTAGGGACTCGACCGTAAGGGAGAGGTAGTTCAAGTAACGTAAATACAGTTGATCTATTAGATATTAAGGAAACCTCTTATGAGGAGTGATAAAAGACGTAACGTAAATTTAACCTATTAAAGGATATTTATTAAGGAAGCTCTTATGAGAAGTGCGGGAGATGTAACGGAGTGAAATCGACCTAGATGTTAAGGAGACCGGGATGTTAGGAGACCTAGATGCTAAGGAGATCTATTAGATATTAAGGAACCTCTTATGAGAAGTGCGGGAGATGTAAATACAATCGATGGGAGATGTAACGGAGTGTAATCGACCCGGATATTAAGGAACCTCTTACGAGGAGTGCGGGAGACGTAACGTTATGTGGAGATTTATCTGCGTAGGGACTTTAGTCACTCGACCGAGTTTACGAGGTCGAGGTGGGAGACGGAACGGAGTGTACACGGAGTGCAGTTGATGGAAGACGTAACGTGAATACAACTGACCTATTAAAGGATGTTAAAGAGAGCTCTTACGAGGAGTGAAGTCTTCCTAGATGTTAAGTTGCGCTAGATGTTATAGGGACTCTCCCTTCGGGTTCGCTACCTATCGGTTTTTGTCTAAAGCCACGCTACCTGGAAGGTAGCTGGAGTAGTTTGGTAGGGCGGATAACATCCAGGTCTCCTTAACATCTAGGTCTCCTAACATCCAGGTCGACTTAACATCTAGGTCGATTTCACTCCGTTACAAGATGTAAAGCCTCATAAGAGGTTCCTTAATATCCTTAAAGAGCTCTCATTAACATCTTTTAAGAGGTCTCCTAACATCCTTTAAGAGGTCTCCTAACATCCAGGTCTCCTTAACATCTAGGTCGATTTCACTCCTCGTAGGAGGTTCCTTAATATCTAGGGCAACTTAACATCTAGGAAGACTCACTCCTCGTAAGAGCTCTCTTTAACTTCCTTTAATAGCTCAATTGTATTCACGTTACGTCTTCCATCGGTTGTATAACGTTACATCTCCCGCACTTTCTATAATGGGTTCCTTAATCTCCTTTAATAGGTTAAATTTACGTTACGTCTTTTATCACTGCCTCATAAGAGGTTCCTTAATATCCTTAAAGAGCTCGATTGCATAACGTTACGTCTCCCGCACTCCGTTACAAGATGTAAAGCCTCGTAAGAGCTCTATTTAACTAGTATAGCTCAACTGCATTTACGTTACTTAAACATCTGGTGGGGTAGGGGTTGGGTTTGGCAACGGTCGAGTCCCTATAACATCTAGCGCAACTTAACATCTAGGAAGACTTCACTCCTCGTAAGAGCTCTCTTTAACATCCTTTAATAGGTCAGTTGTATTCACGTTACGTCTTCCATCAACTGCACTCCGTGTACACTCCGTTCCGTCTCCCACCTCGATCTTACGATCGAGCAGATAAATCTCCACATAACGTTACGTCTCCCGCACTCCTCATAGGAGCTCTCTTTAACTTTAATAGCTCGATTGTATAACGTTACATCTCCCGCACTTCTCATAAGAGGTTCCTTAATATCTAATAGATCTCCTTAGCATCTAGGTCTCCTAACATCCCGGTCTCCTTAACATCTAGGTCGATTTCACTCCGTTACATCTCCCGCACTTCTCATAAGAGCTTCCTTAATAAATATCCTTTAATAGGTTAAATTTACGTTACGTCTTTTATCACTCCTCATAAGAGGTTTCCTTAATATCTAATAGATCAACTGTATTTACGTTACTTGAACTACCTCTCCCTTACGGTCGAGTCCCTAAAGGGCCTCATTTACGTTACGTCTTTTATCATTACGTCTCCCGCACTCCGTTACAAGATATTAAAGCCTCATAAGAGGTTCCTTAATATCTAATGGATCAACAGCATTTACGTTACGTCTTTTATCACTGCCTCGTAAGAGGTCTCTTTAACATCATAGTATAGGTCTCATTAACATCTAGGTCGACTCCATTACGTTACGTCTCCCACATAACGTTACATCTCCCGCACTCACGTTACGTCTCTTTCCCCACCAGACTACTTTAAGTAACGGAGTTCAAGGAACGGAGTGTGGAGATTTATCTGCTCGTGCGCTAGCACGAGGAGATTTATCGGCGTAGGAGATTTATCTACTCGAGCGCATTTATGCGATCGAGGCGGGAGACGGAACGGAGTGTACACGGAGTGCAGTTGATGGAAGACGTAACGTGAATAAATTGACCTATTAAAGGAAGTTAAAGAGAGCTCTTACGAGGAGTGAAGTCTTCCTAGATGTTAAGTTGCGCAGGATGTTACGGGGACTCGAGCCGCGATCCTCGACCTATTGGTCGAGTAGATAAATCTCCTGCCCCGCCAGATGTTTAAGTAACGTAATGATAAAAGACGTAACGTAAATGCAGTTGACCTAGTAGAGATTAAGGAAACCTCTTACGAGGAGTGAAGTCTTCCTAGATGTTAAGTTGACCCGGATGTTAAAGAGACCTCTTACGAGGAGGCCTACCCCACCAAACTACCGTAACGTTATACAATCGTGGAGATTTATCTGCTCGATCCCTTGGATCTAGGCGGGGACAGGATTTGAACCTGGATCTTCAGATCATGAGCCTGATGAGTTACCCGTTACTCTACCCCGCTTCTTCTTCGCGTCTCTCGCCAAGGGCTCGCTGATATGATCTCTTACGACTGGAGGAGCGCGCCTCAGAATCACATGGCGGGTGCGTTACTTTAAGAGGTCAACTTTAAGAGGAAAACTTAACATCTTTTAAGAGGTCTCATTAACAGAAAAACTTAACATGCTTTAAGAGTTCTCTTTAACATCTTTTAAGAGGTCTCCTAACATCCTTTAAGAGGTCTCCTTAACATCTAGGTCGATTTCACTCCGTTACAAGATGTAAAGCCTCATAAGAGGTTCCTTAATATCCTTAAAGAGGTCTCATTAACATCTAGGTCGACTTCATTACATTACTTAAACTCCCTCTTCGCTGGCGCTCGAGTCCCTAAAGGGCCACATAACGTTACGTCTCCCGCACTCCGTTGCATCTCCCATCTCCTAACATCCAGGTCTCCTTAACATCTTTTAAGAGGTCGATTACACTCCGTTGCATCTCCCATCTCCTAACATCCTTTAAGAGGTCTCCTAACATCCAGGTCTCCTTAACATCTAGGTCGATTTCACTCCTCGTAGGAGGTTCCTTAATATCCAGGGCAACTTAACATCCTTAAAGAGGTCTCCTAACATCCAGGATCCTTCAGCATCTAGGTCGATTACACTCCGTTGCATCTCCCGCACTTCTCATAAGAGGTTCCTTAATCTCCTTTAATAACTGTATTTACGTTACGTCTTTTATCACTCCTCGTAAGAGCTCTCTTTAACTTCCTTTAATAGCTCAATTGTATTCACGTTACGTCTTCCATCGGTTGTATAACGTTACATCTCCCGCACTTTCTATAATAGGTTCCTTAATCTCCTTTAATAGGTTAAATTTACGTTACGTCTTTTATCACTTCTCATAAGAGGTTCCTTAATATCCTTAAAGAGGTCTCATTAACATCTTTTAAGAGGTCGATTACACGGGCGCAAGGGCTCCCGTATGGTCGAGTCCCTATAACATCCGAGGTCAACTGCACTCCGTGTACACTCCGTTCCGTCTCCCGCCTCGATCGCATAAATGCTCTCGAGTGGAGTAGTTTGGTAGGGTAGGATGCAGATAAATCTCCATCTCCTAACATCCTTTAAGA